AACTTTTCAGTATTTCGAAGAGGCCGTTGTTCCCATTTTGCCTTTCCCGGACGACCGGGATCCTATCTTGATCCTGTGGCGATTGTGCATTCATATATTATGAACAAGGACAGGTAACGTTTGACTTACTCCTAATGGTAAAAACAAGCTTTATTTTGAATAAAATGGATCTCCCCAAGTAGGATTCGAACCTACGACCAATCAGTTAACAGCCGACCGCTCTACCACTGAGCTACTGAGGAACAACGGAGGGTTCCCATATACGGGCAAGATTCTTGTTCTTTGGACCGACCCATGATCATCAGTGTATAAACGATAAACTCAATAAGGTTTTTTATCAACTCTTGGACACCCCACCCTAGAGGTATTGACCTATCAATACAATAGGATCTATAATTATTGCTACCATTCAATATTAGGTATTACTTAAAAAAAGAATAATTCTATTATATAGAACCTTGAAATAAAGAGATAACTTTTAGATTTAGATAAAGGAGGATTGGCGGTGAAAATAGCAGTTTACGGAAAAGGCGGAATCGGTAAATCAACAACTAGTTGTAATATCTCAGTCGCTCTAGCGAGACGTGGTCAAAAAGTGTTACAGATTGGGTGTGATCCCAAACACGATAGTACTTTTACTCTTACAGGATTTCTAATACCTACAATTATAGATACTTTACAATCCAAGGATTATCATTATGAGGATATTTGGCCCGAAGATGTAATTCACAAGGGTTATGGAGGGGTGGATTGTGTGGAAGCAGGGGGTCCACCCGCAGGAGCCGGGTGTGGAGGATATGTGGTGGGAGAAACTGTAAAGTTGTTAAAAGAATTAAATGCATTTTACGAATATGATATTATATTATTCGATGTATTAGGTGACGTGGTCTGTGGAGGTTTTGCCGCTCCATTGAACTATGCAGATTATTGTGTTATTATTACAGATAATGGATTCGATGCATTATTTGCAGCTAATCGTATTACTGCCTCTATAAGGGAAAAAGCTCGTACACATCCACTCCGATTAGCAGGCTTGGTGGGAAATCGTACATCTAGAAGAGATCTTATAAATAAATATGTAGAAGCCTGCCCAATGCCCGTAATAGAAGTATTACCTATTATTGAGGATATCCGAGTTTCCAGAGTAAAGGGTAAAACCTTATTTGAAATGGTTGGATCTGAACCATCCCTTAACTATGTTTGTAATTATTATCTAGGCATAGCAGATCAAATATTGTCCCAACCAGAAGGTATTGTCCCAAAAGAGATTCCAGATCGGGAATTATTCAGTTTACTCTCTGATCTTTATCTAAATCCCATTGGTGGTGGGGGACAGAAAAAAAATAAGAAGGAAATTTTACTTGGGTTTACGAGGATTTAGAATCAACAATTTCTCCACTTCTCCACAAATTGTTGTAAATTTGTTGACAATTGGATTATTTCTTGTTATAATCCTTTTGTGTTACTAGTCTTTTTATTCCTTATTTATTTTACTTATTTCTCCTTAGCCTTTTATTCCCTCCCGATTATGTCGACAAAAATTGTTGAAACTATAACGCTTGAATGTGAAACGGGAAATTATCACAGCTTTTGTCCTATTAGCTGTGTATCCTGGTTGTATCAAAAGATTGAAGACAGTTTCTTTTTAGTAGTAGGCACCAAAACATGTGGTTATTTTCTCCAAAATGCACTTGGAGTTATGATTTTTGCAGAACCCCGCTATGCAATGGCAGAATTAGAAGAAGGAGATATATCGGCACATTTGAACGATTATGAGGAATTGAAAACGCTTTGTATTCGGATAAGAAAAGATAGAGACCCCAGCGTCATCATATGGATAGGTACCTGTACTACAGAAATAATAAAAATGGATTTGGAAGGTATGGCACCCAAATTGGAATATGAAATTGGAGTGCCAATTCTAGTGGCAAGAGCAAATGGACTGGATTATGCTTTTACTCAGGGGGAAGATACTGTCTTAGCTGTAATGGCACATCGTTGTCCAGACCAAGAATTCCCCATTGGTGAATCAAAAGAAACTAAAAAAAAATTATTTCCTTTTCCTCTTCTGAAGGAAAATAATTTGGTGGAATATGCAAATCATCCTCCCTTAGTTATTTTTGGGTCTTTACCCTCGAATTTGGTTTCTCAGCTTGATACAGAATTAAGACGCCAATTCATCAAGGTATCAGGTTGGTTGCCCGCTCAGAGATATGCCGATCTTCCTTCACTGGGTGATGGAGTTTATGTTTGTGGGGTTAACCCATTTCTTAGTCGTACAGCAACAACTTTGATAAGACGAAAAAAATGCGAATTAATCGTAGCTCCTTTTCCTATTGGTCCGGACGGAACGCGTGCTTGGATCGAAAGGATTTGTCCTGTATTTGGTATTGAGGCCCAGAATCTGGAGGAAATAGAGGAACGGATATGGGAGAGTTTAAAAGATTATCTTGATTTGGTACGCGGAAAATCTGTCTTTTTCATGGGAGATAATCTAATAGAAATATCTATAGCCAGATTCTTAATCAGATGTGGTATGATCGTTTATGAAATTGGTATTCCATATTTGGATAAACGGTATCAAGCTGCTGAATTAGCGCTTTTAAAAAAAACATGTATAAGAATGTGTATGCCCATACCACGGATTGTAGAGAAACCTGATAATTCGAATCAGATACGACGTATGCGCGAGCTAAAACCCGACCTAGCAATCACCGGAATGGCTCATGCTAACCCGTTAGGGGCGAGAGGAATTGGTACTAAATGGTCAGTTGAATTTACTTTTGCCCAGATTCATGGATTTGCCAATGCGAGAGATGTACTAGAATTGGTTACCCGACCTCTGCGACGTAACGAAAACTTAGATAACTTGGATCGGACCACCCTTGTTCGAAAGAACAACAAGTAATATATATATCAGTACTCTTGTTAAATAAGATAACAAACAGATAATATATATATTAATAGCATCATATGTAACAGATATTAGAATATTTCTTAGAAATAAGATAACAAACAGATAATATATATATTAATAGCATCATATGTAACAGATATTAGAATATTTCTTAGAAATCAATTATGCTAAATCAAATAATCATCAAAATAATTTTTTGACCAAGGTCAAGGGGAGCTTTATCATATGATAAAAGAACTTAGCCTACTATTGGGTCCGTTGTCCTCATGGGTAGAAGTTTCAGGTCCGATCATCATATTTGGGCTATATTATGGATTTCTTGCTACATTGCCTTTTGGTCCCTCTAAAATATATTCCACGAGATCCTTCCTTTTGGGAAAACCTGGCTATGGTATAATAGCCATAAGTGGTTCTATTACGGGACAATTAATAGGATTTTTATCCATGTATTATTCGCCCTTTTATGCAGCGCTGTGGAAACCTTATGCAATAACTTTATTAGTCGTACCATATATGTTCTTTCGTTTTTTCAAAATTATGGACAAACCTTCAAGTTCTGAATCTCCGCACCTCATGAATTCGATCAACAATCCAAAAGCTCTAAGTCTATTTATGGATGGTCTAATGCTTCAATTGTTGAATCCCATTCTTTTAGCAAATCCCGTATTAACAAGACTGGTGAACCTCTTTCTTTTTCGTTACAGCCCTAATATATCCTTTATGATAAGTGGTCTTTGCGGTTGGTTGGGCGGTCATATTCTATTAACAATTTTTATAAAATTGGTATCTTTCCGTATAGATCGTAATTCACTTATCGATTATACTTTATTAAGACGTTATATCAATCGAACCTTTAGTTTACTTATTCTTTTTTATTGTTTGTTATATTTGGGTAGAGCCCCATTACCTCTTCTTAAAGGTAAAAATGATGAAGACAAAAATGTCCGCTCTGTGACTATGGCTAGATATAAACGCTCCGTGGCTATGGCTAGAAATAACTGCTCTTTGACTATAGATCCACGAAAACTTAAAGTATTTTTAAAAGTACGTATAAAAGAAAAGCTGTCATTGATCCGATTGCTGTCATTGATCCAATTAAAGCTCTTCCAGCAACCATGGCCCATTATGTGCTTTGATCATAATAGGGTTTATCAACCGATACGATATATTGGAAATAGCTCATTAACTCGCCTAGGTCCTGTGAGGACCGAAGTCTCTCAATATTTTTTTGGCGCATACTCAAGTGATGGAAAAAAAAGAATCTCTTTTACGTTTTTACCTAGTGTATTGGTCCTTGGGGAAAAGCTCAGTAAATATAGAGATCTTTTAGATACTTCTTGCTCATCTGAGGATCCTTATTATAGATGGAATCATACCATGAAAAGAAAAAGAGATTCTTTAGGGAATGAATTTTCGGATCGAGTGAAAGCTCTAAGCCATGGATCTCCCGCTGAAAATGTTATAGAAAGGAGAGTTAAATTCTCCAATTCTAAGGGGGATTCTTTTACTGAAATGTATGATCCATTCCTTAATGGGGCATTCCGTGGAACAATAAACCAATTTGAGTCCTCCCAAATGCTGAACGATTCGATCATTTCGAATCTTTCGGATTTCATAGAGATATCTATGAAAGACCGTAAAGAGGGATCCCCGAATGATCCATTTGGGTATGGGTACCATATCTCTTATCTTTGGCAGGAATTGGAACACGAAAGCTTTCAACTACCCTGGGAGCCCTTACCTACAGATGCTGTTCGTTCGCTTATCCCGATCACTCCATCTATAGTTTTTTCAAATGTCCCGATCACTAAAGACTTGCCCTCTGATCCGATCCCAGAACTCAATCCAATATATTGGTTGGCATCAGCCTTGAGAGTATCCAATATAAATCTCATACGGCAAATGGCTTCATGTAATGGAGAGTATCCAATATAAATCTCATACGGCAAATGGCTTCATGTAATGGACCGTTCTACGCAACCTATTTAACTCATTTTTTCAACAAAGTTGGCCGTAAAAAAGTTCCCACAACTTTCATACCAATGGAATTGCTTATTCCTATTTTTAAAAAGGAATATCTTTTCACTTACGAGACTTTGCTTTTCCTTTTCGAGTGTTTGTCGCAATATGAGTGGGCAATACTAATAAATTCACGCGAGAATTTATTATCTTTGGATGATTCAATGCAAAAGAAAGATTTTATTGCCCTTTACAGGGAAATACTATTAAATGAACCTCTCCAAATTAGAGAAATTCGGAAACATGTGCCTCGATGGTCATCTGGTTTGAGGATAGGTGAATATGATGACGTAGACCCAATTCTATTACCATCGAATAGGCTTCTTTCAAGAAAGGTCAAAGATACGGTGACCTTTGATATTGGGCAAAAACGAATAGGAGCAGTTCAAAACCGTTATTCTGCCGAGGCAGATTATCGTCGGAACTTAATCAAAGGATCCATACGTGCTAAAAGACGGAAAATTCTGATATGGAAAAGGGTACAACCGAATGTACATTCCTTTTTCTTTTTGAAAATAAAAGAAATACCCGCTTATCCTAAAGATTATTATGACACGTCCGATTCTGGTAGAGTGGATAAGGAACAAATCGAGGAAGAAGTTAGGGAAAAAATCCAGATAGTCGAAGATCCATTATCCCAGCAGACAATTGCTGAGTCCTTATGTTTAACGTGGCCAGAATTGCACTATTTCAGAAGTTTATTATTAATGGCTCAATCAAATATTAGAAAAAATATGATATTACCCTCACTTATTATAGCCAAAAATATGGGTCGTATTTTATTATTTCAAGCCTCCGAATTTTCCAAAGATTGGGAAGAAATGAGGAGAGAAATGCATGTCATATGTGCTTCTGATGGTACCGAATTGTCTGTAACAACATTCCCAGACAAATGGGAAACACAAGGTATGCAGATAAAGCTTCTATTTCCTTTTCGTTTGAAGCCTTGGCATAGATCCAAACCCCAATCTGCAAAAAGATTGCGTTGGAGTTATTTAACGACCCTTGGATTAGAAACTGACATACCTTTCGGTGATCCAAGCTCAAAGCTAGGAATTTTTTCCAAATTTTTAAAACCCATCTTCAAAAAAGTGAAGAGACGATTGATGGGATCTACAGGAATAAGACGCGTTCCACGAGTTGGATATATAGACAAGAGTGAACTTAATGACCGGATACAAAATAAATTACTAGGTGAGACTACCCCTATGGGTAGTGCAAATGATTCATCCGAAGTTAATGATCAATTTGGATATGAAACCCAAACCATTAATGTGAAAGATCAATATGATTTGATGACCACAATGAAAGAGCGGATCGAATCTATCGCGATCATAAATAGCTCTCCTATAACTGGAATGTCTCTGGTGGATTCAGAGATTCATACCGGATCGAAGGGAAGTTTTAACATATTGGGATCAACATTAAAAAAACGATGGGTTCATATTCGGCGAATACCAGGTTTATTTCGAAATAAAAGTTTACAATTAATCAGAAAAAGTTTCTATTCAATGAAATTTTTTATCAAAAGAATGGACCGAGATCTCTTACCAAGTGTTATTAATTTCATTGCGTCAAATATCAAATTTTGGATTCAATCCGCTTGGATTCGATCCACGAGGAATATAACAACAATTTACGGACGAATATTCATTATCAATAAAGATATTTCAAGAATCAATAGAGGTAAAATTACCAACTACTATTCAATCAACGAAAAAATACAAGATTTTGAAATTCGTCCTGGTCGAAACATGTTCTCAATGTCCCAAGCATATATATTTCACAATATATGGCAGATAAGGGCATTAGATATACAAAGAATATTGGATCACGAAAAACCACAAGATCTGAAAGAGAATGACTGGAAACAATGGTTGAGATGTTTTGACCGGTACAATTTATCCCCACAGATATGGTCTAGGATAAACCCAAATAAATGGAGAAATAGAGTAAATAAGCAATGTACGTGTTCTGAAGAACGATTCATTCCTTATGAAAAACAAGAAGATTCTATATTTGCGACTGTCATGGAACCATTTTTGGGACTACTTCGGAAAATGAACAAACGTTACAGATACGATCTCTTATCATATAGTTATCTCAATTCTACAAAAGATTCGTATATTATAAATTTTACAGATATTCCCGGACCACCAGTACAACCTGCTATACCAGATGAGCGGGATATTACCGCTCGTGAAAGAATTATCAGGGAAAATTTTATTAATGATATTATCGAGGAGGATTGGAAGGGTACCGATTTCAATATCGTGAATGGTCCTCGTTCTACTGTTGATATTGACGATGCTATACGTTCTTGTTATTACGATCATACAACAAGTATTGACAGGCAAAAGAAAAAGACTGATCTTACTACGAATCAGCAGGGGATTGACGAGACGCGAAGAGACAATGTTGGCATTTATGAAACTAAATCGAAATTAATACCAGGAAATTCACTTTTACGGGACGAATCAGCAGGGGATTGACGAGACGCGAAGAGACAATGTTGGCATTTATGAAACTAAATCGAAATTAATACCAGGAAATTCACTTTTACGGGAAGAACGAGAGCGGAAAAAGATAGAGGAAGAAGAACGGAAGGAAACAACAAATGTTCTAGAACAAATAATAGATCTTAGATCAAAATGTTCAAAATGTTCAAAATAGTCAAAATAGTCAAAATAGTCAAAATAGTCAAAATGGTCAAAATAGTCAAGTAGAAGATGAACAAACTGATGGAAAGAAAAAAAAAAAGAAAGGTCTTTTTCAATACAAAGTAGTAGACGTTCTAGGGAAAAAACGTTTCTTACATCTGGCGAATATTTGCAGGGTTATGTCCGGAATGAAGGATCCGGGAACATATTTTCGGATCCAAGAGGGAAATATTGACCTGAGTCTAATGGCCTTTTGCATTGCTATTCAGAAGAATAGGAGTGCAAATAAAATATCGAAAAAACTTGCTCTTCAGAGGAATGTTCGGGGAAAGGTACGCAATTACAATGAAATAAGGGAAGATAAAAAAATAATGGTCTTACAACCATATCGTTTAAAACGTATAGTGGATGATCAATTCCTGATGTATAAAATCGTAAGTATTTCATTGAAGTCTAAAAAAAGAGCCGGGGAATGGATAGATGGAGATTTTTATGATGGATCTGTGCAACGCGGGAAAATTCTGGGGGATGAAAAAAATATTTTTAGTTCCCTCAATTTAGAAGATATTTTGCTTCCAAAACGTCGTAGAGAATTTCGAATCTTGAATCGGTTTGATCTGGAGAACGATCATGTAGGATTTTCCAATGGAAAAGACATACAAAAAGATGAAGAACTCATGGGAAGAGACCAACATCTTAGCGTAGATACAACACAAAAAATTAAACGTTTTCTTTGGCCTAGTTATCGATTAGAGGATATTATTTGCATGAATAGATATTGGTTCAATACAAATGATGGGAGTCGATCCGCGATGTTGAGAATACGTATGTATCCCCTAACTGTCAATTGATAAATTTTTTGCTTCAATTCCGTTTTCGTAAAAAAAAAGAATGGATTGATTCAATGGAGTTTCAGGATATGGCAAAAATTGAACCAATCTGTTCGTTCTGTTTCATCAATGTGAAAAGATTCTACATCTCGTATCATATTTTGCCATAGGTTAAAACCAGATGTTCCTCCAAGAAGATAGGAAGAATCCGACCATTTTTTCTTAAATGGTCGGACGGAACGAATCAGAATTATTATATGAACCATGAAAATGAAAGAATGGATCTAATTCTTTTTTCTGACTCGAAAAAAAAATTAAGCCCTGGAAAAATTTGTGTTTTTTTATGATCAAAAATTTGTCCATTAGTTCATCTCTGATTCCCGATAAACAGAGAGGATCTGTTGAATCTCAGGTATTTTATTTAACCAATCGGGTCCTAAGACTTACCCAGCATCTGCAATTGCACGGAAGAGACTATTCATCCCAAAGGGGTTTGTGGAAAATTTTGAGCAAACGTAAGCAACTTCTGGTTTATCTATACAAGAGGGATAAACTTCGTTACGATGATTTAATTGGTCAATTGGGTATCCGTGGGCTAAAAACCCGTTAATTTCGAAGTTTTCAATTCCAATCCAATTTTTAGAGATCCCGGATCCAGTCGTTCTTTTTTCTTTTTATTTTTCTCATTTAGAAAACGAATCGAAGAGGGGTTACACATGATCATGCTTGCTGAAAGACCCCCTGATGGTAAGTATGGGTCCTCATTATCCATCGATACACGTTGTTCTTCGACTTATTGCTAGATGGTAAAGATTTTATTGGCTGTGAACCTCTATCAGATTATTTACATAGGGGGGGAGGAAGCAAATTGTTTAGAACCGAACAATATCTCCCCTATGTAACGCAATGGGATTATTGCGCTACTATGTTCGCAGAGGCAATAAAGGTAAATGCGCCGAAAAGATCGATCGGGAAATATGTATCCCAAAGGGCTAGCTATAGCAGAGTGATTATGCTAAAGTTGGGTCGTATAGCTTTTTTTATAGCCTGGGTTTTTTCATGGCGAATATCGATGCTCAAACTTTTTATTCTTATATTTTCCAAAAACTCCATTCTCTTCTATTTTTGGAGATAGGGACATGATATATGATCTATTTCTGCTACAGGTATGCGAATGATGCATAATAATTATATCACATGAATCGTTTACCTATGACTATTAAATCTCCCTATAAAAAACTGATCTCCCATCCCCGATTTCGTGGATGAATACACTTCGGATTCTTTCAAAGTATTGCTTGTGGAGTATGCGTTTATGCCTGATTAATCCACCCGTTGTTGATTGGAAAAACGAACGAAACGATTGGTAATTTATAGTATTTATTCTGGAATTTGTATCTTTCGTGAAAATTGTGTTGAGTATTTATTGTTCATCAAATTTTCTTTTTATGATTGAAGAATATGAACTCCCGACCTATGTATGATCGTCATGAATGAAATTATGATTATATTGCTCCGGGACGTTTACCGATATCGGTGATCGAAGATTCGAGAATTAAAACAATTCAAAGTTTAACTTGTCTGTCCAAAGGAACTATGGACGAACATTCTGACCGATTAAAGAATTTCTACCAATTCTTCAGATTCAGTTTGGATTCGATCAGAGAGGACTGATGGGTCGAGACCATACCTTTTTTCCGGATGGATCATAAATTAGGATCAGGATATTTATAATTTAATTAAGAATGTCACATGTATTATTGATCAGAGTCTATTATCAACCAACGGAATTATAGACCAGTTCATGTAATTCCCAGATCCATTGAAATACAAATATTTCAATCCGATTAGGTATGTGGATAAGGTCACTTTTTTTTAGTGAATGCGATCATGAGTCAGAATATTGGAAATTCTCGCGCACATAATGAATCCACCTGGATATCTTTTTCGTCTAATAAGTATGATGAGAAGTATAATTCTATTCCTGATCTTATAATAGAAGATCATTAGATAATGGAAAATAACAAACTAAATATAACTTTTGTATCTGAGAAGATAAAGGTATAAGGGGTTGATCTATTATGCTCGAGCATACACTTATTCGAGTTCGAGGTGCTTTCGTCATTATCTATTGGTATTACGAGTCGAAACATGGTTAGAGCACTTATGTGTCGCCAATACTGCATACGGTCGATTCAAATTCAGTAGCATATTCGGATTATCTTAAAATATAGCCAGGGGCATCTTATCGATCTTTGTTATAGCTATTGTAGACGCTGAAACAGCTATTTTATCAGCTATTGACATCGTATCATATAATCAATTCGTATCGATCAATTTCATTTGTCGAAATGGTGATGAAGTATCGTATATCGGTATATCTCAGAAGATATATATATCGTATATCGGTATATCTCAGAAGATATATATATTCTATATGACCAGAATCTATCAAAATAGATATAGTATTACGGTCGATCAAAAACCATATAAAAATCATTAGGAAAATTACCTGTCATGATTGGACCATATTCGAGGTGATCTGGGGGGATCGAAATGATCCAAAAAATACAGATCGGTTCCAAATATAATGGAGATTACAATTATTGATTCGTTTTATATTCATAATATCCCGTTATTAGCCATCTTTATTGGGCATATATTAGAAGATTTGGCTATATATGATCTTATCAAATTAAAACTTTTTACTAACTAATGGAGATCCAATGGCACATTCGGTCAAAATTTATGATACATGTATTGGTTGTACCCAATGCGTACGAGCTTGTCCCACAGATGTATTGGAAATGATACCTTGGGAAGGATGTAAAGCTAAGCAAATTGCTTCTGCTCCAAGAACAGAAGACTGCGCAGGTTGTAAACGGTGTGAATCCGCTTGTCCAACAGATTTCTTGAGTGTACGTGTTTATTTATGGCATGAGACAACGCGCAGTATGGGTCTAGCTTACTGATCAATATGCACAATAAAAAAGGTTAAATCCATTTCATATTTATATTTTTTTATCCACTGATAAAACCCATACTTGATCCAAGATCTCAAGTATGGGTTTTATCAGTGGAGATGCAAAGTATCTTCTATAATGAGCGAATTACCTTGGCTCGCTCAACTATAATTGTTGGTTCGCCTATATCTAGGGTTCCTTAGTCCCATTATTTCCCACCCATAGAAGGAGGGAATGATCTGATTCGATGGTATACTCTAGGTATTTGTTTACTCTAACTCCTTTTCATTATATATACATTCCGTCCATTACCATTTCCAATTTGATAAATTATTGATCCAATTGAAAGAATAAAGAGTATAACTGGACAGATCTTATTGATTTTTATTGGAGATTGGGAATTGACGGATTTTCCATCGGACCTATTTGACAGGATTTGTTACCACTTTGGCCATTTCAGTTGCTTGGCCAATTACTCAAAATCCTCGATTGTTGCATTTACTGATGTTAGCAATATACAGTAGCCAATTAGGATCATTTGCTCCTCGGTATATTATACCTTTATTTCCTTTGCGGGAACTGGAATAAATTTTAGTTCACCCACTTCTATCCGTACGGAGGGAGGGGGGGGGAAAGACGTTTCTATTTGGCCACAATACACTGCGAGTAATTCTATCCTTCCGCTAATTGGAGCTTTAAGTATAGGTCTCTAGAGATCTGATAGACCAACATTAGGTTCAGGAATATTGGATAAGAAATAGTATTCTATTTAGGGTTCTTCATCGCTTATACAATGAAATCGCCAATTTTTTCACATACCCGGTTACCCTACATGGGTAAGCGCATTATTATAGTACATGTATGCTTCAGTAGCCGGAGTTCCATTGAAAAAAGGGAATGGGTTAATTAAAACATGGAATTGCTACCTCATACTCATTTTATATTTCTTTTCGCTGTGGTTGGTAATGATAGGAGTGGTTCAAATCGTCTATGCAGCTCCAACTTCTCTGGTCAACAGAATTGGAAAAGGAGGATTCGTCTTTCTTTTATTTGAATCTAATATAGTTCAAGTTATTTCAAGTAGTGATTCCATCATTCTATAATCACTACTTGAAATAACTTGTACCAGTTATTGATGTCACTTATCAATCACATAAAAGAACTGGATCGAATCTATCCTTCCTTTTCCTTCCAGGAATTCGGTCCATTTATGATTCCAACCATCCATAGCTGTGTAACCCTATTCCTAATAGATTGACCCCCAAATAACGGATCCAAACTATAAAAAATCCTAAAGAAGCCACAATTGCCGGTTCCTCACCCTGCCAACCCTTATTCATTCTAGTATGCAGATAGATTGCGAATATGGTCCAAGTAATTAATGCCCAAGTCTCTTTTGGATCCCAGCTCCAATAAGATCCCCATGCTTCATTGGCCCATATTGCTCCAGAAAGAGTACCTATGGTTGAAAGAGAAAAACCGAGACCAATCGCACGATAACTCCAATGATCTAATTGTTTAATCAATTGACATTTACGATAATTCGTTGTTGAAAAATCAACAGTGTATTGCAAATAACTTTTTTGCTTTTCATGTGAATAAAAATTTTCATTGGGAAGAATGGATCGGGAAAATAAATTGTCCATCGCACCAAAAACAACCTGTCTATTTACTCCGGACATAATCACTAGAAGAGCTATGGATGCTAGGGATCCACATAAAAGGGTTGCATAGCTGAACAATATCATACTTACATGCATCATTGACCAATGAGATTGTAGCGCGGGTACTAACATTCCGGATCGTTGCATTTCCTCCGGAAGACCTAAAGTAGCAAAACCATGAGTTAACATAGCACTTGGCGCGGTGATTGCACCTAACCACCGATCATCTCGACTCCGTACTTCTAGAAGTATATGGAACACGGATGAACTCCAGGAAAGGAACATGAATGATTCATACAAATTACTCAACGGTAAATGTCCTGAATAAAGCCAACGATTAATTAATAATCCCGTTGTACAAAGAAAAGTAACTATCATGCCCTTTCCTCCCGAACTACTTAGTCCTTCAATTCGATAAACTAAGGTTCCCCAATAAATGAGAGTGACAACCAAAATGAGAGAAAAAGAGATGTGAGCCAATATATGTTCTAAAGTTATGAATATCATAATAAACTCATTTATTCGTTTTATTCCCGAATGAGATCTATGATGGAAAGATAGGATTGATCCATCACAATGAAAATAGATTGAACATATATTGTTACATAGGAAGAAGTGATTGATGAGATCTTCCTGCTGGAAAAATACCGCCACTCGGATTTGAACCGAGATGCTCTCGCACTGCTTCCTAAGAGCAGCGTGTCTACCAATTTCACCATGGCGGCTTCGTAGGGACCATACTAGCTTATTTACACCAGATCGTCAATGTTATGGAACGTGTCTAGCAGAGGGAGTGATCTGTGAATATAATATAAGTCCAAATAAGATCTAAGTTCGGGCATTAACATTTGAATCAATTTTATGTTGGTTGATAGTTATAACGGAGCATGGCGCAGCTTGGTAGCGCGCCATCTTGGGGTGATGGAGGTCGTGGGTTCAGATCCCGCTGTTCCGAAAGAGAATGGTAAATAGTCACATGCGTTATCGTACAAAGAATATATGTAAATTTTCGCTTATTTCGCTTACGATGGGAAGAATCGGAACAGCTAGATTCCAAACAATAAATGGTTATACCATCACTTTCTAATTTTTTTTGATTGGATGGTTTGATTATATACATATCTAGAACGAAACTATGTTTCTGATCCATGATCTCCATATGATTATTATCATGTTAGACTTTCCAATTTTAGGGGAGACATCCAAATTTATTTATAGCTCCCAATAATATTACATACAGGCTAATATTACCATATATAAGCTGTTAATGAATGAATTGATCCTATTTTGAGCTACTAAGATGTAGAAGAGGGTTTCATCAATAGGATCAAATTGCACTAGATTAGTCAGCTCTTTTTATGTATCTCTGTCACAATGGTTTGGGCATTACGCATTATAAATGGTAGAGATACGAAGAAAGATGATTACTTTTAGTTCTCCTAAAGGATTGAGCACTTCTTTCTATCCAACCATAAAGGAGGGAAAAAATGGGACCCAATAGGGGGATGAATCATTGGGAGGAGCAGAAACAGAAGAAGAATGAATCAATATATCTGAAACTATAGTAATTATTCGCCATAAAGCAATAACGCGCATCTATTACGAAATGCACGAGCAATTCCATAATGAAATAATATCATCCCCATGCGTGATTCCATAGGTTCTGTGCCTTTATTTATAAATAATAAATAAATCCTAGTTTTGGATCGGAATGGATGGATTGGAATGTTGATAAGATTATGCTACATTTCCGGTAGCATAATGGTAATGCTGAAGTTCATTCGGGATCCTTAAAAAAAAGGATTAACTCTAATCCCTTTCTAGTGGGAAGGCAGAATGGATAGAAGAATGGTTTATAAATTCCCCATTTATCCAGATTGGCTGAAGGAAAGTACTGTAGTAGAACTAATTAATGACCGTGTCCTTTTCGTACGACCACCCTTGGAGTGAATAAAATGATTTTGCATCACTGTTCTCCAGGGTCCTGGAGGGTGGTGTCGTATATTCGCTCGTGTTGTGCTACGGGTCATCCAAATCAATTGCTGTCAATTTTGATTCGGATGATCCAGAGGAATCATCATTGACTATGCAATAAAAACTTTTCGAATTACCGGTGGAGATAGATTTAGCTAAAGAAAAAGCTTTTATTGCGGCCCGATATGCTTTTCCCTTCCGAACATTTTTACGAATTTTTTTTTTTGATCTAGAAGTACGCTTTTTTGGAACTGCCATAAGGAACAATGGGGTTAATTCATATATTGTGATGTGAAAGACATCTTATGTATTTAATTTATTCATTTCTCTCGTAGATAGATAACTCTGCATATTCTTTATCTAAATATGCTGCAAATTGAATCAATCCATTCTCTCGACAAAAACGTTAAAATAATAATGGAATCTACCAATTTAAATTGAAAGGTCAATTTTCATGATATATTTTCATATATTTTATATGATATATTCATATAACGATCAATCTTCAAATTGATATCTTTCTCATCATTTTCCGAATGAGTTTCGCTCGGTCCTTGATTCTTCGAGATCATCTCATCCTTCTTGTTCGTGTTCTTGCCATATCCTGAATTGAAACTAATGGGATCAAAATGCCGATTGTAATATCTTTTCAATTGGAAAGATATTAAAAGATGCGGAAATCTCAACCAATTTTGAGTGAAAGGTTTTAAATATTCTTCCGGTGTTTCATTTCCAAGTTCCATAAAGTTATGGATAGGAAAGAGTTTAATCAAATAGAAATTTTTTCTATCAATCATACTACTTTGATGATTGAAGCGATATATGAGGATCGATAATGTAAGTACTACTATACCTTTGACCAAAAAATATGGAAGGGCTTACATTAGGTTTAGGGATAATCAGGCTCGAACTGATGACTTCCACCATGTCAAGGTGACACTCTACCGCTGAGTTATATCCCTTCCCTACTCTCATCTGGAAGGAGAACTGACTTATGAATAATAACTTACCAAAGGCTCGAGAGACTCAACACAACTATCCCACTATTTTATCTCGAACAACTTGAAGCCAGACCTTCCTTCTTTTCACACCACTACGAAAAAAAAAAATTGGAGCCTATTCTGAGTGAATCCTGTCGAAAGTAGTATTTCCTACTGATTCGAATCATAACATATGGTCCCGTAAAATCAGTAATATTTTACCTATCTTGATCAAGCAAGTTTTACATGAACTTGAATCAGCATGTTTGATCCGATCTAGCACTAGTGCGTACGGAAAGCACTCAATATTGTTTGGAAGAACAAGGAGAACAAGATCGAGTCAAGATTATACAGAGATGATACGGATCAAATTGTTCTTCTTGCACCAAGGAGAAGACCCTATGCAACCGTTAACTACTTTATAGAAATAAAGTTAAATCCTACCGGAACAGAATTTGTAACTAGCACTGCTATCCTCTCGCCTAGCGAGCAAATATTTACCCCCGTGGATGGAAATACTTCTTGATCTGGATCGATGTAAGAGTACAACTACATTTCCAAAATCCATGTTGTCTATTCGGAACAGGTTGACCCCTTCGCTCTCTCGTGGTACAATCCTCTTCCCGCTGAGCCCTCACTTTTCCACCGGTACAAAGAAACAAGATATAGGACTGATGCCGTTCATCAGTTCATCATATCAGATCAAAAATAACTTTCTTTTCCGTATACTCTCCCTGGTATCGGTTGCTATTCGTGTGAACTTACGCAGTCGATCAGATCATATCTCAGATAGATATGGATATATATCTCCCTCAACATAGGTCATCGAAATGATCTTGGACAACCCCAACAAAAAAAAGCACGAAAGCCAGGATCTTTCATTAAATTGATTCCTGTTCAAATTCGAACAGTGTATAACCACATGGATAAGCTCACATTAACCCGTCAATTTCGAATCCAATTTGTGATTTGGAGGAATGATATATCGAGATATCAAGAAGGAATTAGCATGTAATAATGTCGATTCATACAAAAAGAGTATTTCTTCAGGCACTGTACTTATAGGATGGGAATAGAGAAGGAAGAGGGAATCCCGAAGATTTTGCATAATCTTTTTGACCGAAAAGGAAAAATAGGATTCATTAGTGTTTGGTTAGAATACGAAAATGTGTTTGACTTAATTGGTTCCAGTTACTCTTTGAGACATAATGTATAAAGGAAGGGAATATTAATATTATCGAACAACGAGAATAATCCAATTTATCTTACTTCGAAACAAAAAAAAAATTGAACGAGAAGCCGTATGAGGTGCAAATCTCATGTACGGTTTTGTAGAGTGACAGTGAAGAAAACTTATCTGTCAACTTTTCCACTATCACCCCCAAAAAACCAAACTCTGCCTTACGTAAAGTTGCCAGAGTACGATTAACCTCTGGATTTGAAATCACTGCTTATATACCTGGTATTGACCATAATTTACAAGAACATTCTGTAGTATTAGTAAGAGGAGGAAGGGTTAAAGATTTACCCGGTGTGAGATATCACATTGTTCGAGGAACCCTAGATGCTGCCGAAGTAAAAGATCGTCAACAAGGGCGTTCTAGTGCGTTGTATATTCTTACTTATCTAATACTTGTATCATTTCATGATGATGCCATGTGAATTGCTAGGAACATGTTAAGTATATAGCTAACCTAATAACGAACGTTTTGTAAGGGGACTAGAGCAGGCTACCGTGAAAAAAAAAACACACGATCTTATTTTTCATTGGAACTATTATATGTCCAAGGTTTAATATCGAAATCATTTTCGAAGTTTTCCCTGATTGTTTCAACAGAAAATTAAAAAATACCTTGACCTTTTTAGAACGGGTTCAAGTCAAATAGCAATGATTTGAAACACTTTTTTATACACTATTTTGTAAACCTAAGGACTTGATCGTATAGATATGTAAAATACAGGATTTCCAATCATAGCAAAAGAAAGGGAACGGATACTCAATTGAGAGTGAGTAAACAGAATTATATGCATAAAGAATATATCTCATCTATGCAGATATAATAATGTGGAAAGCCGTATTCGACGAAAGTCGTATGTACGGTTTGGAGGGAGATCTTTCATACCTTTAGAGATCCACCCTACAATATGGAGTAAAAAAGCAAAAATAAATGATTTTCAGCCTTTATGAAATAGATTCTTGAACCTTTTTCACACTCATGTCACGGCGAAGTACTGCAGAAAAAAAAACTGCAAAATCCGATCCTATTTATCATAATCGATTAGTTAACATGGTGGTTAACCGTATTCTTAAAAACGGAAAAAAATCATTGGCTTATCGAATTCTTTATCGAGCCATCAAAAAGATTCAACAAAAGACGGATAAAAATCCACTATCTGTTCTACGCCAAGCAATACGTAGAGTAACTCCCAATGTAACAGTAAAAGCAAGACGTGTGGGTGGATCGACTTATCGAGTTCCCACTGAGATAAGATCAACCAAAGGAAAAGTACTTGCCATTCGTTGGTTATTAGGGGCATCTCGAAAACGTCCGGGTCGAAATATGAATTTCAAATTGAGTCACGAATTAATGGATGCTGCTAGAGGGAATGGCAATGCTATACGCAAAAAGGAAGAGACTCATAGAATGGCAGAAGCCAATAGAGCTTTTGCACATTTTCGTTAACTCATAAACAGGATCGATATCTACCTATCTATATAGTGGATTTATATATTCTGATAAATTATCAATTTATTCCCGTTCAGATCGGACAATATGTTTATCGGAACAAAAGATAAAAAATAAAAAGAAAAAAGCATAAATCATAGATAGATCTAAGTCCTCTTGGGAAGGCTTCCTTAAGGAAAAAGGAGATAGATTATGGAGGAATATTCGATCCTATTCATGAGATTATGTAAATCTCCTAAACTTGGAAATTAGAAACTTTTTCTACTCTTTCGGAGATTGAAAGAAATTACTAATTCATGATCTGACATGTACAAAGTGAAAACTTCATTTTCAATTATACCCTGAGATCGTTTGAAAGAGTTTCATTTGCTTTTCTTCCATTCTGGTTTATGGTCTTTCTGGCTATATGGTCTATCCAGGGGAAAGATTTAGCTTCAAGAAATAGTAAATGATCTCGTAGATACACAAATGTATAACTCTCCAGTAATTCGGATTGTGCTTATATCCATAACTGTAGGAATTGGGTCCGAACTTTACTTTTTCCAGTCTCTTTTCATCAATGGACCCCTTATGAAGGGAAGAAGTGCGATTAATTTTACAAATTATTACCTCTCTAATAAAATAGATTGAATAGATATCTATCTTTCTTTTTTATAAATGTTTCTATGGACATGTGGAAAAGAGAAAGAAAAGGACTGTTACCCCTACCTCCACTCGGACCAAGACATCACTTTTACCGAAAAAAGTTAAAGTTTTTGAAAATATTTTTTATTTTGTACCATATTCAATTCTTTAGGTTTCTATTGAATTGAAAAAGAAAGGATGTTCAGTCGTCTTGTTTATTTATAGGAAATCTCCTCCAGATAAAAAAAAATTTTATGATGAACCTATATGACCAATCGTATATCAATACTCGAATACGCTATCTCTAACATATGTTCATTCATAGATCAGGATATTTTTCATATATATATGAATGGAATAGAATTTCCTTTTGGGATGCCTTGATGGTGAAATGGTAGACACGCGAGACTCAAAATCTCGTGCTTAAGAGCGTGGAGGTTCGAGTCCTCTTCAAGGCATAATATTGCTCATGCTTATTGAATGAGCAATTCAATGGCAAATCTCGTAGAGTATCTCAATAGATTGAGATAGATTCTCTGTTGATACGAGGTATTCCGACGATCGATTACCTACAAGTTAACGCTGTTGGAATAGGACAGTGGATCACAGGTAGGATCAGATCTTCTCTACCTAATGAGGAGTCCATTCCGAATACACCCTCGTATTATGAGGTATATTTCATTAAGGACACAGATTGAGAAGATCGATACATAGATTGACCAGATACCACCTCTCTCAAGATCTTGCAATATACGGGAGTTACGACCGAACCTCACCAACTATATCCATGTCGGATCCTGTGACTCTATCCTTTCCTCTCTTCAAATAGTGTGGGAAAAAAAAGAATGCTAGAACCGAAATAGAGTAAATAAGGAGTAAGCATAGTCTAGTTAACTTAATGAGATATTATCTACTAGACTATGCTTACTCTTACATGGTCGAGATCTCGGAGTGAGGAACCTCAAATTAAAGATCTATCAAGTCTTTATAGGATCTTAAATTGGAGCATATGTAGAACCTCTCATTGATTCCCACGACCCTACTGCCCGGTCAATTTTCTTTTACTTCATTCCAGATTCTCCCAGCTGATATCAAATCTTAATCCTGTTGTATGAATTGAGTGTTCAATTTCATTGGGAAAAAGCCATTTCTTCTCCAACAATGTCTTTGTAATTTGATCCAATAACATTCTGTTAGATAGGAACAGATTTGATAAATATTGATAACTCTCGAATAGAGTATTATAAAGAAAAGATTCATTAGATAATAACCTATTGGTTCCGAGCCATCTTTGGCGATGAATTAACGATTGGAAGCGGTCAACCCTTTCTCTCGAATTTTCGGTCAACCAACGGTGATATGAATATATAGGAAAATATGGCTGCATACGTTCCAATTGGATACCAATCGCTTGAATGCGTTTGAAATGCTCGATATGTCTATGTCTAAGAGACAATGGTTTCCAAAAAGTCATGAACAAAACCGAATTGATCGTGGATTTTGAATCATATCTACGAAAAAAACTTTGGATACTTTTTTTAGGTAAAAAATCAGGTTGTGCTCTTAATCTTCTTGCACCATAAGTAATATAAAGCCTTTTCAGCAGTTCTTCATTTGCGAAAAATTCTCGGCGTGAAAACACAGGGCGCTGCTCTTGAAATAGGAAGGAATCCCAAAGAAATCGTCTTCCTATAAAGAACAGTGGTTTCTTAGAGTATTTATATTGCTTCGGATATTGTATAGGAAATTTAGATCTGTCCATCTGCCGTTTTCTTAACGATCCGAACTGATACGAAGATCCCAATGAATTGGGTGTTTTTATATGATCGAATCTATTACTGCGAAGAAAACTAAGACGCCAGATCCTAGGAGTCCAAACTACGTTCTTTATGAATTCTTCATTCATATCCCTTTGTTTTGCGTCGGGAGTAAACTTCAATTCATATTCTTTCATAAATCGTATCATATCTAGATGATCTCTCATTTTGAGTTGAGGAGCAAATGTGATCTGATCCTTATTGGACTTACCCCGACATATTCCTAACCTAGAAAATGGAAACTCCACCAGAATACTTTCTAAAAGACTAGAAGCTATATCAAGATCATGCTCAGCTAATTTATCGAAAGGAATCCAATTCTCTCTATTTCGTTCTGATATAGACCAAGAATCTCGAGCCGCTGATCCGGCCAAGCAACCCAAAATATGGGGAAGTATGGTCAATTCCTTCATAGTTGTTTCAGCAATCGAAGGTTCTAAATACCATTCGGACAAATAACAAAACCTTTTCTTCCATAATTCCTTTTTGGTAGATAGAGGATTCATGGGAGAATTTCTTCTAAGCGTATTTTGTATAAAAGCCTTTCCTACTTTGTAGATAATTCTTTCGTCATTTTGACCGGATCCAACCTGATTATCCATAGATTGTAAATGAAAAATTTGCCTATAAATAGCGGATCGAATTGTATTAGTGTCTATAACTGATTTATTTCGGGTAATACTAAGTATTAAGGCTTCATCGGCCAGTGCTGCTAGATCTCGTGCATCATAATCTATGGTTATAGATCCAAATTCATCGGGACATTTTCCCGAGTATAATCCTTTGCTACATAAAAGAATAGGAAATTCCCTTTGTCGTTGTGGGATAACAAGCATTCGAATATTGATCGATCTATCTAATCGATTTGGAGCTATTAGAGCTGGATCCACTCTTTGGGGGATATGAGTCGAAGCAATAACAAGAATATTTCTCATAGAATCTTTCTCACCATCTCTAAGTCTAAAGAGATTGTTCATTAATACACTAAGGAACAAGTCAGTGAAGCCAAAACCAAATAAATAGTTAGCTGCCTCATTTAAATTCAGTTCATGAATGTTTGGAATCCATATTATGCAAGGAGACATGCTTTTCGCCAATTCTAAGGTAATATGGAAATCTTCCATTTTGTCTTTCACAAAAGGATCAAACTCAGTAGGAATACGTTCAACAGGGTAATCTAAATACTCACCATACCAGAGCTTCTTCAGAGATATTCTTATTAAAGGAACATATGAGTCTGCTGCTAGACTTTTGACCAAATAGGATCGGCCAGTTCCCATAGGACCTATCAGTAAAATCCCTTTGAAAAGTAATGATCCTGAGTGGAGTGAGAAAGGTTTTCCATGAAATGTGGGGTTGGTTTGACACAATATTTGTGAAGAGGTAATCTTCTGACAAAAAGCAAGGAATACCCATCTTTCTGCTAAACAAAATGGATTGAACCCGTAATTAATTAGACCTTTTTGATAAGTGTAGGCCAAATATCGTAAGTGAATAAGCCCTGGCTGTCTAATGATTTGATCTCCAAATTCATTCTTGAAGAAATTATGACTGTAAGTCAAATTTGATTCAAATTGAAAAAGGTTTTTTTCCGTCATTAGAAACTGAACTAGTAAGTGTATCTCTTTTTCGGAGATATCCATACTAGAGCACAATCCGTTCAACTCTCTTATTATAGTTATAAGCAAGTTTATATTTCTATTCTTCCTCTTCCTCTTCCTCTTCGTAGAAAAAAAACTATTAATAATATCTGAAAGAGAACGGGGTCTGTCTATTGTATAATAGAGAAAGCTATTAGGCACGGGAGGATTAATCCTTTTTTGCAACTCTATCACGTATGATGGATGCTTTAAATACTTGATGAGTTCAAAGTATGTCTTTATATTGATAAAGGTGAAAGAAATAACTTTAAAATATTGAAGAATAGAATACCCAAGAACGAAAAAAGGGATAAGAATCCCATATTTATACCCCCGAGCATTTAGTAATCTCAGATGTGTCCATATGAATGGAACTGATGACTTCTCTCGATCACTAGTTTCCTCTATTAAAAAATCCTTGCAGGAAGGAAAAAATCCTTGCAGGAAGGGAAAAAATCCTTGAAATTATTACTTGGAAAAAAAAACTTATTCATAAGATTCGTTCTCAATTTACATTGTATAGGTTCCCATAATGGATGAGAAAGTTCCCACAATATATTCCGTTTAAGCAAAATATAATGCTTAATATTTTGCAAAATAGATACAAATGGATTACTGCCATGTAGTAATATCTCCGAAAGAGTATCTAAAAGCATATTTTCAAGATATTTACACCATGCAGAGGTAAAAAACCAGGGCATATATGTTTTGAACAAATCCCATTTTGAAAAAATACTATCTATTTGAGAGATCCTATAAATATTCTGTTCCTCTTTAGATGAATTAGAAAGGGTACTCCTTCCATCTATGTCTTCGTTTACTATTATGTTTTTTAAACATTCGGTTACAAACCAATCTTGAATACGGGGAAAAATTTCCTCGTTCTTATTGGAAAACATTTCGGATAGTAAATCATCTTGATAAGATCGAGTTTGAATAAGACCCACGTTTGAATTTAAACCCCTTTTAAAGCACTGATCAAAGCTGTTTTCTTCTGAATCGGATCTATTAAAAAAAGGTTGGCAAAAAGTTTTTTCAAAATTGACTATTTGTTCTTTTGTTAAAGGTGTTGTAGAAATCTCTTCGATCGAAGAAAGATATCTCTTGTCACGAACGAATGGATTCAATCGAGTTAGTAAATTGAAGGATCTGTACAAATCATAGATTAATACAAACGTTTGGTCACCACTTCGTTTTCGTTTTAAATATTTAGGTAATAATATGTTAGATACTTGTGATTTTATGAATGAAATAGTCTCTTTTTCTGAGTGAACGGGTCCTATTTCACCAATGGGCAAGGAAGATAGATTGTTGTGTATGATCAAAAGATTGAATAATTGTCCATATGTAAAATTATTCCTTTTTATATAAAATCTTTTCATATCAGAAGGTAATCTATTCCTATAATTTGGCCGAGTATGATACAAATAATCAAAAAATTGGAGCGTATTTGCTCCGTGAAAAGAAGCTATCAATGAGCTCTGATCAGATAGTTTCACAGGATTCAACCAATTGTCTCGATCGTTGGATATCGTCGAAAAATAAGTGTTATCAAATGATTCCATGCTATTATTTTCATTATCGAAAAAGTCAATAATCAATGGATTAATTGGTATCTTATTCGTAACAAATGGTGCAATTGTTCCTTCATCAATCAATAATTTCGATCTTTGTGAAAGATTAAAGTTTAAAAATTTTTTTAAACGAACGATTAGAGTACCAGTTGGATCTAACAACTGATTTAATAGTCTATAATTATTACTTTGGAGCCCATGAAATGCAAAATCAAAAAAATAAATTAAAATATCGAACTTCGAGTTTAAGAGCTTTACAGTACTTTCAGAAAGGGAGAAAAACATAGACCAACCAATTGAATCTCGATTAGTATTAGTACATAATTCAATTGGATCGAACACTATTTTAAAATAGTTTTTTTTAGAAAAAACCTGTTTTAAATATTTAAAAAAGTATTCGGTCTGATTGGACCATTTGTACACATTCAAATTCCGATTGATATGTTTATCAATTCGAATAATAGAATGGTTGAACCATTCTCTCTTAAATTTTTTCCAACTTGATGAATGCCGGTCAATTGTATCTTTCGTTACATTATTCAAATTTTCATTTTCTATAAAATTTTTTAGAATTTGATCCTTTAAATTGCGACTGAGCCTATTTATAAAATAGAATCTATTTAATAAATTTTCCGAATACCTGCTGTCAATGTTATACTTAATTGATTCATACCAACCCAAAGCTTCAGTTCTATAATTGTTAAAGGGAGTTCCTATCTCCAAGCAATTTTTGGAATCGATTTGGCTCAATTGTTTGTCGATTATTTGATCTAAATAATCATCCGCTTTATCAATAATATTGAGTAGGACCCATAAAGATTGATTCTTCCATTTTTCTCTGTGATTGAAGATCCGATCCGATCTCAACGATCCATTCTTGTTGAGTTCATATAATGGATTCATTTTATAATAAATAAAAAATGAAATTTTATCATGAACCTGACTAGGCTTAGTTATTGATAGAGTTAATTGATCTGTCATTTCCAGACAATTTTTGTGCAATATGTATTTTCCTTTGCTTTGATCACAGAATGCAGAAAATAGATTCCAAGGCAGAGTAAAACTCCGTATAGCACAATTCGAGGAAGGATTTTCAATTTCAAAATATGTTTTGATCTTCCATAGATCAACTATCCTATTCATTAATGAATAGGATTTTGAATCCCTTAAATCTTTTGAAAAAACCTTTTTTTTTATTTTTAAAAACCTTTTGGATAAGTTGAAATCTTCAATGGGCTTTTTAGTAGCACTAGGACCACCCATACATGGTTCATCTATTGGCAATATGTAAAAAAAAGAATAACGAATTGATTTTGTAAAATTTTCAATGAATCTTTTCCTCTCCAAAGGAAAGGAATTCTCTTCTGTATATCTTTGATCTTCTGTAAATAATTCTTTCGCCCAAGAGATTGGATAATGTTTTGATAAACACTTTGAGGACAAATCCGATTCTATTTTTGTTTGTTCTCTTTCAATAAAAGAAAGATCCCAAAGAATTGATCTTTTTCTTCGTTGCTCAATCTCCGTTTTATTCCTTGTGAATGGATCTTCACAAAGATATTTTTCAGGTTTCCAATACTCATTTTCGGTTGAATTAAGAGTTGAATCAATCTTCAAATTGATATCTTTCTCATCATTTTCCGAATGAGTTTCGCTCGGTCCTTGATTCTTCGAGATCATCTCATCCTTCTTGTTCGTGTTCTTGCCATATCCTGAATTGAAACTAATGGGATCAAAATGCCGATTGTAATATCTTTTCAATTGGAAAGATATTAAAAGATGCGGAAATCTCAACCAATTTTGAGTGAAAGGTTTTAAATATTCTTCCGGTGTTTCATTTCCAAGTTCCATAAAGTTATGGATAGGAAAGAGTTTAATCAAATAGAAATTTTTTCTATCAATCATACTACTTTGATGATTGAAGCGATATATGAGGATCGATAATGTAAGTACTACTATACCTTTGACCAAAAAATATGGATTGCTTTTCCGTAGATCGCGGAAAAGCAACGTACTGATAATTCTAGGATCAAAAAGCTTTATAAGGCGCTCCCGACGTGAAAGGATTTGAATTAACAATCTAATCAAATTGGATTTGGTCCATGGATTGTATAGAAATAGAAATTGATAACTTTGTATCTCTTCCAATTTGATTATCCAGGGTCTTCTTCTTTTTTTCATTTATTTGAAACCCCCCCCTTACCTCTCCCTTTTTTTTTATCCCAATAAATAGAATATTAATAGCATATATTGATTTCATATAATTGTAAATCTCGTGTCAACCAACCGATACCATTATATCCCATGGATATAATTTATTTTCACCGAAATATGAAAATGACAACGAATCGGATCCAGTCCGATTTTTTTTATCTTCTTTTATGGGCGAACGACGGGAATTGAACCCGCGCGTGGTGGATTCACAATCCACTGCCTTGGTCCACTTGGCTACGTCCGCCCCGGAAAAAACCAATTTATCTATCTACGGAAAAAACCAATTTATCTATCTACAGTCATTTCTTCCAAGAATAAAAAATGAGCTAACGTTTGTTCTTATGTGGGTCGGTGACCTCTGATAGGGGATCAAAGCAAGATCGATGACTAACTCTCAACTCTCGAACAAGTTGTATGGCTTATTATCAAATTAATTCAATGAAATGTTATTTGAATGTCTATTGAGAATATTTGACATGAATCAAGTATGAGAGAAAGAATGTAAATGGGTCCCAATCCCGAACTACCCAAATTTAGATCTGAGTCTATACTCATATTATAGAATGAATATGTTGATGATCTTTATCCAGCATCCATGGCTGAATGGTTAAAGCGCCCAACTCATAATTGGCGAACTCGCGGGTTCAATTCCTGCTGGATGCAGGGGAACTGCACATATCCATTATTGATGGAATGGGAAGAAGTATGAAGAATAACACCAAACAATTGAAGCATACCAAGCCTTTCAATAAAATGAATGAAAGGCTTGGTATGCTTCAATTAAGCAATACACGTTCCCTCCCATTATGAACA